TCCATTACACTTTTTTCTTTTATGGATGGTGTTTTTGAAAAAGTAACTTCAGTAATTGATTCAGAATATTTGTTCCTCGATAGATACTATCGAGACTTCAAAAGTTATCAGAAAGAAGGAATTGCTCGATTTCCTTTTCTGGGATGGCATAATCATAATATAGATTTTATATATTTCTGTCGATCCGATCTCATGCCAATTTTTCTATACTAATAAAACCTTACTCTATTTATTTTAGTATCTCATCTCAGTTGAAATTTTTTTAGAAGTTCATTGAAGAAGTTCTATTTGCTCAAAAGATTTCCCTTTCTAAAGGAAGGTTATGATAAACCTGGAAAAAATATGAACTAAGAATAAAAATCTTTGATGATTGGGATCAAGAATCATTATTATTTCGACACAAGAAAGAGATGTGGAAAATTCCTTTTCTTGTGTCGAAGACTGGGAAGAGGACTAGAAATAATCCCTCCTAGGATTCTTTGTTTCTCTCATTTAATTCTTTGTTTCCACCTTTGCTTTTCCGCTGACTTATCTTATGCTTAGTATCTAGTTGAATTTGATTCTATTAGAATAGAAAAGCTATTGATAGATTTTATAACGGTTAAGTCTGACAATAGTGACACAATCACACCGCTCCAATTTAGATTAAAAAAAAGAAAAAGAGGAGATAAAGTCAAATAGTCTTCTTCCCAATTACCAATATACATACTATGACTAGAACTGTTGTACAAGTAATTCCCAAAATCTGGTATAAAAAGAATATAAACAAAAGCAAAAGGCTTTTCACAATTTTTTTTGATCCTACATAATTTCCAAGAAAAATGACAAATTTTGTTCTTTTTAAGAACTTGAACTTGATGGTGATAAATCCGCATATCTAGAAATTCATTTCAGACAATTGAACCTTCTCAAACTGTTTCTTTTTCAGAACCAAAAAGATTTGTGCCAAAATAACAGATGCCAAAAAGAACAAAAGGCCTTGGACACGTAATGGGTCTTGAAGTACTATTTCGGCATCCCCCTGACCAAATCCACCCACATTAGGATTACTCGTTAATGGTTGATCACGTTTGATGGATTCGCCTTCTGAAACAAGAAGTTCTGGTCCTGGAGGTATAATATCAATCGCTTGACGTCCCTCTGACGCATCTGTTATGGTTATTTCGTACCCCCCTTTTTCTTTTCGTATGATTTTGCTTACTATACCTGCCGCTGTAGCATTATAAACCGTATTGTTACTCTTGCTCCCGTCGGGATAAATCTGACCCCTTCCCCTGTTTCCGCCTACATATATGGGATATTTTAAGAAGTGAACATCTTTCTTCGTAGCGGGGTCCGGAGAAAGAATAGGAAAGGTGATTTCACTATATTTCTGACCGGGAACAGGACCTATCACAAGAATATTTTTTTTAGTGGGGCGATAACTCTGAAAAGACAGATTACCTATCTTTTCTTTCATCTCTGGCGAAATACGATCGGGGGGGGCTAATTCAAATCCATCGGGTAAAATAAGAACGGCCCCTACATTCAAAGCTCCCTTTTTACCATTAGCAAGAACCTGTTTCAATTGCATATCATAAGGAATTCGAACAACTGCTTCAAATACAGTATCAGGAAGTACCGCTTGTGGAACCTCAATATCTACGGGCTTATTAGCTAAATGACAATTGGCACATACAATACGGCCAGTTGCTTCGCGTGGATTTTCATAACCCTGCTGTGCAAAAATGGGATATGCATTTGAAATGGATGCCCGAGTTATTATATATATCATGAGCGATACGGAAATTGAACGAGTAATTTCTTTCTTTATCCAAGAAAAGGCCTTTCTAGTTTGCATGGTCCAATCGTTGATCCCAAAAATTTCTACAATAAAATTAGGTAGGTCGCTAGTATAGTTCCCTATCCGCGATGCTGCTATTTACTGAACAATTTTTATAAAATAGAAAAAGAATCCGAAACTCTTGGATGTAAAATAATTGTATAAAAAAAAAATAAGATTTTGAACGTTTTGCTTATGTTTTTGCTTATATACAAAATAAGAAACATTCTAATTGATCGATGGATCATTTTTCAGTCATTCATTGAATGATAAATCACTACAAGTGACGGAGATACACGATTTAAATAACGGAAGATCCAATATTTAAAAATTGTATCGATAATGACTGGAAAGGTAGAAACAAGGCCCGATATAATTTGATCGTTATGAGCAAATCCAAAGTCTTTGTAGACAGAGCCAATCATTAGTTCCCAACCGTGGGGTGAATGGAATCCTATACATAAATCGGTTAATAAAAGAATAGAAAAAGCTTTTATTGTGTCGCTTAAGTTATATAGGAATTCTTGAACCCAAGAATTAAGAATAAGAAGCTCTTCATTACCTAGAATAGAATAACCACTTAGAATAACGAAAGAGATTATATTTGTCGAGAAGTGCAAAATTGTATGGATACGATCCTCATTGTGCATCTTGATCAATTGGATCGTTTCTTTGTGGATTCCGATACGAAACTTTTGTAGATGTGTTTCCGGGTATTCCTTGATCATTTCGTCCAAGAGGAAGAGTTCCTCTAATTCTATGAATTTTTCTAGAATACTCTTTTCTTGACTATCATTTAAAAAGGTTTCGGATTTACTAGTATTCCACCAATTAATAATCCAAGATTCCAGACTTTTATTAAATGAAAAAGAGATCGACCAGGGCAAAAATACTATAGATATAAGATATAGAAAGGGAATGAATGCTTTTTTTTTTTTCATTGTTTCGTCTGTGAATTTTTAATGAACCCACCTCATTCGTCGACTCTATACGATTGAATATTTCTATCAAGCATAAGTTCTATTACAAGGCTTCAAACCTATGAATCCATTCCCTGTTTTTTTATTTGTGAGTCATTGGAAAGAATATTGTCTCCAGATATCTCAATTGCTCAAAAATTCGAAGCAATTCCCTCCTTTCGATGAATGCCCGAAAGAGCCACTTCAAATTCGGATTTCGAGGTGAAATAAGTCCTTTCTACCAAAATAGCAAATATTTCGAAAAAAAAAAAAAAAAAAAAAAATTGGCCGACTGCCCACAGCCCACGGGAATAATTGAGATAGATTTCTCAAGAATATTGTGATAATCAAAAGTGAGTGGCAAAAGAAAAATAAGCCAGAAAGGTTATCATTTTAAGTGTTCCAATCCCTTACTCATTAAGTAAGACAAAAAAAGGATAAAAAGAAGGGTCGAAAGTAAAGTAGAGATTAGTTACAAGATACGATCTATCCATATCTAACGTATCAATTTCAAATATTGAAACTAAAAAGAAAATTTCTTTATTCTATATCTTATTCCGAAATGCTTTGTTTTGATCTCGGAGATGAGTCTATTATTTCAATTTGTTACTGATTTTGTTGCTGAATTTAGTGAATGTACATACGCATAAAAAGGTTTGCGGACAAAAAAAGTTTCGTTTTATAATTGTTCCGTATATATAATATACGTCTTCTTTGATTCATCAGTATTGTGAAGAAATTTCCGTTAAGTTATGCTATAGAAAAAAAGAGGACTCTTGGATTTTGCCTTCCTTCTAAGAAAATGTTCATTCTTCAGTTCATTTCAAAATACTTCAATTGGTACACGCAAGAAATAGGCCAATTTCGCTGCTTTTTGCTCAATTTCTCGTGGAGTCAAATTCTCATCAGTACGAGTCAAAGGAACGGCCCCCTGGCCTCTGATTTCCATATAAAGGACACGCCGAGTATAAATACTCTCTTTAACTTCTATTCTGATAGACTGAATATCTTTCATAAGGAATCGGAGTAAGATGCGGCGATTTTTTCCAGGAAAGCCCCAACGAAAAATACACACTATTCCTTCTTTTCTATCGAATCGATCATACCCACTACCTACATTCCACAAAATAGTGCACCACAAATAAGAACTAATAAATAGACCAGCGATCCCATAGAAAGACATCACGATTCCTTGTGGAAAAAAAATTATTTGCTGAGACGGAAATAAAGATATCAAATTTCTGCCAAGAGAACTGGAAATTCCAACCAATAAAAATCCCAATGAACCTAAAAAAAGTAGAAAGGCCCAGCAGAAATTACTTGTTTTTCGAGACCCCATTATAAGTTCTATCCATATACGTTCTGATCGCCAACTCATACTAGATCCAGTTGCATTTTATTGGAAGTGGGAAACTAGCCCAAATGAATTTGACTTTCCTTTTTTTTGTTTCCGAAGTAACTTTCATCAACTCGCACTATTCTGATGTGAATCTTTAGGAAGAATTCATCGAATTCGTTAGATCTAAAAAAATGGGAGCCCTCTCATATGATCCCCTATTTACACTACACACATATAGATATATTGGCTTTGCATTTATTTCAAGCATCCGCCCCAATCGCGATTTATTTTCAACTAGCCCATTTATTCATATATCATCTTTATGCCTGTATAAGAACCCTTTCATTTCTAGTTGAAGGAAGTCACATGTTATACCATATTATACTAAATAGATATCTGTGTTATGATCCAAGCCTAAGTCTTGAAAAAAAAAAATAGATGAAATTTGCCCCCATCGGATCTAAAAAATCTTGTTTTTTTGAACATAAAGAAATAGCGAAGCCATTGCCATTGCCGGAAATACTAAGCCCACTAAAGGCACAAAAATAGAGGGTAAGCTGTTGAGAATTGTCATAGAAATGGGCACCTCGATTTAATATTTGTACCTGTTATTTATTCTTATATTAAATTCTTATATTAATCTTTTTACCTATTATTTTATTGTTATATTATATTGTTTTGTTAGAAAGATATCTTATAATCATTATAATTCGTATAAAATTATACTAAGTATATCTAAGTGACTATATATAATAAAGTGCAAGGAATGTAGAACTAACTAAATAGACTTATTCATTTTTCTACATGAAATGTATGTATGATAAGCCTTTTTATTCTTCTTTTATTATCTTTTTCTTGTCTTATAACTTTAAGTTTAGAATTTGACTTTAATAAAATAAAGAGTTTCTTCCGCTTAAAAATTCTCGAAAAATTCGTTATAATCCGATCCAGCAATAGGGATTTTTAGTAAAAAAGGGGATTCTCGGGAGATATTATATATAGAAATATGCAAGACTCTATATTTTCTATACATAGGTAAGAAAAGAACATGAAATTCGTTTTATTTATTATTTACCTTGCCCAATTTCGCGGAAGAAAGGATTTTTGCTCTTTTATCTTGTTGATAGAGGGTTACTAATTAGTAATCGGGAATATCGATAAAAAAATTATCTGCATGATTCCTTCTAAATTTACTCTTATATCACCAAAAAAAATCCATTCTTCATATTTTTCCTTTGATTCCGATAAATAAATACTTGTTTGCCAGAAATAGAAATAAAAAAATTTAACTAATTTAATTAAGTTAAGGCTCTACTTGATTTATGATTCAAAGGAAAGAAAGTGTGGAGCTGAAATAACTCATTCAGAACACCTTTTAAAAGATTACGTGGTACGATTAGATCGAATAAACCCTTATGGAATAAAAATTCGGCCGCTTGTGAACCTTCAGGTACTGTCTTCTTCAACGTTTGTTCAATTACTCTTTTACCTGCAAATGCAATGTAGGCGTTGGGTTCAGCAATAATGATATCCCCTAACATACCAAAACTAGCTGTCACACCACCAGTCGTAGGAGATGTAAGGATTGATACATAAAATAACTTTTTATTCGATTGATAATCATATAAAGCGGAAGATATTTTAGCCATTTGCATCAAGCTCAAACTTCCTTCTTGCATGCGTGCTCCTCCGGAAGCACACACTATAATAAGAGGTAAAAATTTCTTGGTAGCATACTCGATCAAACGAGTGATTTTCTCGCCTACTACGGATCCCATACTACCCCCCATAAACTGAAAATCCATAACCCCAATTGCTACGGGAATGCCGTTTAGTTGACCTGTGCCTGTTTGAACGGCCTCGGTTAATCCTGTCTTTCTTTGATAAGAATCAATACGATCCTTATAAAGTTCCTCCTCCGAACGAAATTCAATGGGATCCAGAGATACCATGTCTTCATCCATAGGATCCCAAGTACCTGGATCAATCGAAAGTTCAATTCTATCTGAACTACTCATTTTCAAATGATATCCACATTGTTCACAAATATTCATTCTTGACTTAAAAATTTTCTTATAATTTAATCCATAACAAATTTCACATTGAACCCACAAATGACTGTATTTTTGAGTTACATCGAGATCATTAGAATTTTCTCTTCTAATTAAATTCCTAACATTTGCGCTAGTTCTTAGACTGGACCTTGCGTTTTCACTACTATTTCCACTTTCACCACAAATGTAACTATAAAGGTAACTTTCGCTGTAATTGTCACTACCACTTAAAATATAACTATCAATACAGCTTTGAGAACGAAGGTAACTATCAATGCAACTATTGATGTAATTATTCCAACTATATTTAGTATCATACATATAATGATCATAGTGAGAGTCGTCCCTCCTAGACCCATTATTCAGATAACTAGAATTCCAATAACTATAAAAAGCACTTTCTAGTTCACTCAGAAAAGAATGATCGTTGTCAATTTCAAAAACTTGATTTTCAATATCAAAATATATGGAATAACTGCCCCTATTACTATCCCTAACTAACAAAGTGTCATCAGCGCTGAAATTACGAACGTCCCTGACCCTGACTAAACGATCACCATTGACTAAACGATCAACATTACTGTAACTAGAATTGTCATTATTACTCCAACTATGGGGGTTTTTATCTGTATCATTTATAATCGAGTCTTCACTTATACTGGTATTTTCAAGAGGGCCAAAACTATCCATTGATTTACTTAGCCTACACCTGTATTCTAACTCCACGTTGGATAACATCGAATTGAACCACCATTTTTCCATAGAGCTTTCTTGCCGCTATTTACATCAAAATAAATAGATGAATAGTCATTCGATTAAAAATCATTTGAATATTCCATTTCCTCTCAGAATAAGCATAGAAATCCAATCACTAGGATTATTTATTACCTAATAAGGAGTGGGAAAAAAAAAAGGATTCGCTTTTGCTTTTGTAAGAACCCGGCGTATCACTTCACTCTATATGATTATGATAGAACATATGATTATGATAGAACCCAATTTTCAATATATAAATAAAAAAAAAAAAATCAAAGAGTAATTTGTCATGTTGTGTCAAATTCGCATCGAGAAAAGAAATTTGTATTTTCTCCTAGGAATCTGAAGAAGAACATTTTTCGTAAAATCTCGTCTATTAATAAGTTTCTATTCCAAGAAAAGGGCAATATACAGGATGGGTAGAAAAACTTGGCTCGATCCATGATCCGAAACCGTGGGAGAGAAAAGAATACACCAATCCTATAGATCCTTAGGATTAATTGCGGATCCAAGACAACAATAGAAAGGTTCTTTAGTCTTATATTTTTTATTTAAGATCTTGTATATCTA